CCAGAAGACGTTAATCGTAAATGAGAAGGTTTGTTACGAAGAAAAAGTAAGATAGATTCGTATTCACAAACATGAGAATTATATAGGAACAATAAAAATCTTGGATTAATTTTTGAAAAAATAAAAACAGAATTCTTTGGGGTAATAATACTATTCCAATTAAAATACTTGTGAAGATAGAGTCGTAGTAAATGCAAAGAAGAGGCATCTTTCACCCAGTAGCGAAGGATTTGAACCAAGATTTCCGGATGAATAGGGTAGGGTATTGATACATTTGATACATAATTTAAATGTGGGAATTTGTCCTCTAAAAAAGGAAATGTTGAATGGATTGATCGTAAATTATAAATTTTTACGATTTCTGTCCCCTTTAAGGAAGAGACTAATCTTAGGGAAAATGGAATTTCCATAATGACTACAAATCCCTCTGATATTATTTGAGAATACAAATTCTTGTTATACCCCCCAAAATTTTTAAGATTCGAATCATTAGCGGAAATAATCAAATTATTCTGGTGATACATTCGATTAATTAAATGTTTTACAATTAAAAAACCGGATTTATTGTCATAACTCACATTTTCCAACAAACTCGATCTATTTAGAACATGATCATGAGCAAATGCATAAATATACTCCCGAAAGAAAAGTGGGTATAGGAGATCATGTTGCCTTGATTTATCTAGTTCTAAATATCCTTGAAATTCTTCCATTTGAAATTAGATTGAAACCGAGAATAGGGGATTTATTGGGTTATCAAATAATACATAGTGCGATACAGTCAAAACAAGGTATAGATACCTCGGAATAAGACTGGCTAACAGACTCTCTATCATCTCTTTTTTCATCGAATTGAGTTATCTTCATTCTAAGATAACAAGATGTTTAGAAATCCTTTATTTCTTCAATCGAATCGCTCTTTTGATTTTGAAAAAAAAAAATATCTTTATCAATATACTGCCTTCTTCTACACATCTAGTTCCACCTCATAATGGAGAATAACTAATATTTAGGACTCATAAAAAAGTGATACTCCATTCATCGGAAAAACCTTTCCCGCGCGAAGCACTAATATATTTTTAACGTATAATTAGATCGGGTAATCATTCAAAAATTAAGAACAGAAGCTCGTTGTTCTTTGTTTCCCTAGGCCATAGTAATTGGACCCTGGTAGGGCTCTATCCATTTATTCAATCGACCCAAACTTCAATTTCTTTGTTCTACTCGAAGAATTCAAACAAGGTTTTGGAGTTACCTGGTAAGAATGAAATATTCTCAGAATTCTCCATTGATACGACATGCTGTTTTTTCCATTCATTCCTTTCAGGATCAGTCGTGGTCTTACAAACTCTACCGATGGTATGACGAATCTTTTACTTCATACAAATGTGTAAAAGATGCTAGCCGCACTTAAAAGCCGAGTACTCTACCGTTGAGTTAGCAACCCGAAAAAAGAATTAGAATCTGTAGATACAATCGGAATACAAATAAAATAAATAAAGAGAAAAAGATGTACGGCACAATCAAAACATAAAATTTCAAATGGTAAAACAAAAAATATACAAATTTTGAATTAATTATGAACATAATCAAAATGAACAGATACAATTTAAATACAAAAAAAATTCTTAGATGTTATTAGATGTTAGATAAAAAAACATAGATTCAAAATATTTCATATTTATAGAATACCCGTTATCGATTATGTTATCCATTATTACAAAAGACTTCTTGTGTCACAGCGAACCCAATGAACTCATTATTAAAATGAAATTAAATCTATTATCTACGGATGGATTATATTTATTTGATACACTGTTGTCAATATGAATGGAAATGTTGAGAAAAGACTAGAATGGAGAAATAGAAAAATAAAAAGAAATAAAAAAATATATTTTTTATTGTTATCAAAAATGACATTCTATCTATAGAAGTAATACTCAATTTAGTAGTATAAGATGAATAGAACAAGAGAGAAAAAAATAACAGAGAGCAGAGAAAGGGTTATACAAAGTTATATACAAATCATTTACACCTTCTTTTTCGATATTGCTATTTTATTTTGATTTCATTAATTGAATTTCGTGATTAAGACGAAATTCGGTAAAACCCCCCGCTTTCTTTGAAATATCATGAACAGTTCCTGTAGGCCGAGCCCCTTTTTCAAGAAAATATAGAATAGCAGGAACATTAAAATGGGTTTGATTCTTTCTCGGATCATAAAAACCCACTTTTCGAAGATCTCTTCCTTCTCTTCTGGATCGAACATCAATTGCAACGATTCGAAAAATGGCTCATTGGGATAGATGTAGATAAACAATACCCCCCCTAGAAACGTATAAGAAGTTTTTTCCTCGTACGGCTCAAGAAAATTCGAAGTAATGCCTAGCTCTAGGTATAGAATTAAATAGAATTAAAATGTAAAACATATCGATAAAATTATCAATATGATTTAAATACTTTTTTTTTTATTCTTTGTTCACAACCGAAAAAACTATTTGCATTTGCACCCCATAACTCAAGTTGGATAACTCTCAAATAACTCAAGGAAAATCCCTTAAGCGTTTCATTTATTGAGTGGTCTCTAACCCCTTTTTGTTTGTATTCTTTAGAATCTATTTTAATTCCGCATTCTAATCTAGTTGTTGAAAAAATGGAATTGAAAAGGGTATTTTCTTGTTCCAGGATCCTTTATCTTTGCCTTGAATCATTGGGTTTAGACATTACTTCGGTGATTTTGAATCGTTTCAAAATGGTAGCAACATAACCTTTTTGTGATTTCGTTCTATTAAAGAATCATGCGAATCGTTGATTCTTGTGAAATACACTTTGAATCGAAAGAGTTTTACCAATTCCCAAAAAGTTGTTTGAAACTTCCTTGAATTGGACCCTTTCAATTTCTATCTGGAAAAGATACTTACGAAGTTGGCCCAATTTATTGATTGATACTAACCCTAGATTCTTGCCTCCAAGAAATGACTCAATACTTTCTACTCGAGCTCCATCATGTACCATTTACACGACCTCAAAAAAACTAAAATGAGAGTTCTAGTGAAACAAAAAAAAACGATGTCGAGCCAAGAGCATTTTCATTCCTATCTAATTCCGTTTCCGCTTTAATAGTAATAGAAAATGGTGGATGTAAAAATCCACAGCGGATCGTGTCCTTCAAGTCGCACGTTGCTTTCTGCCACATCGTTTTAAACGAAGTTTTACCATAACATTGCTTTCTTTTGGAACCTAGATGTAATTGATTCAATTATGGAATCGTGAATAGTCATTGGTTGGTCGATGAATAATAATGTATACACCCTTCCTTCTCTATAAAATAGGAATGGATGTTTTCTGACAAAATCTGAGGCAAAATTCAATTTCACCTCAGATCTATATCTATTTTAGTAAATATCAAGATTAAATTTATCTATTTTCATATTAAAATTTAATATGAAAAAAAAAAAAAACCAAATAAATCATTAAAAAACTAAAAAATAGAAATAAAATATATCAATATTCAATATATTGAAATATATTGAGAGAAAAGAAATCTATATCTATCTAATAGACTATGGATTATGTTATTTCATAGAATATCTAAATAGATATATATAACTAAATGGATTCTATAATCAAAAATTTCTGATCTAATAATAACATTATTAGATTGTTATAATGGGTCGGGCTCTGGGACGGAAGGATTCGAACCTCCGAATAGCGGGACCAAAACCCGATGCCTTACCACTTGGCCACGCCCCATTTATATTGCTATTCGACACTAATAAACACTAATATTTGTATTGGTTGTTCGTCAACACCACCGATAAAACCGTTGATATAATTTTATGTGTGTAGATGTCGAATTAAACTGAATTTATTGATCATTACATATAATTCAATTAAGATATTGGAAGAAAGTATGATTTTTTCTATTCTCTTTTGATTTGAGAATTGAAGGATTTTTTTGATTGGGTGAGTTCATTTGTTCTTATTCATTTTCCCCTCTATCAATAACTCAATCAAAATAAATACAATTATCCTCAAAAACAAAATGTTTGTTATGCTTAATATATTTAGTTTGATCTGTATTTATCTTAATTATGCCCTTTATTCCAGTAGTTTTTTTGTCGCCAAATTACCTGAGGCCTACGCTTTTTTGAATCCAATCGTAGATATTATGCCAGTAATACCTTTGCTATTTTTGCTCTTAGCTTTTGTTTGGCAAGCTGCTGTAAGTTTTCGATAAGGTCTTTAATAATGTCCTAGACAAATGCATGCCTTATTCAAAAAAAAAAATTATAACAATTAATAAGATCAGATAAGTCTTACAGTATGAACCCGCGTTTAATTCTTGGTATGAAAGAAAATTTTTGTTAATGAATAATTTTATCCTTTTTCCTATTCAAAATTCTTTTTTTTAAACATTTTATTTCTTTCTTGGTGTCAAAATACAAACAAAATATACAAAATAATGGAGTATACAATAAAAAAAAAAGAGAATAGATTCTTTTTTTTCCTAAAAAATATGGAGATTGTGTAATGCTTACTCTCAAACTATTTGTTTATACAGTAGTGATATTCTTTGTTTCTCTCTTCATCTTCGGATTCCTATCTAATGATCCAGGGCGTAATCCTGGACGTGAAGAATAAAAAAGAAAAAAATAAGGTTTTTCTGCTCCACATCTTAAAAAAATTGAAAAAAGAAAGAAAAAAATTCGAACTAAGAAAACGGAAAGAGAGGGATTCGAACCCTCGGTACGAAAAACCCGTACAACGGATTAGCAATCCGACGCTTTAGTCCACTCAGCCATCTCTCCACCACTTGAAAAAGACTATTTTATATTAGACTTTCTATATATTTCTTTTATATAGAAACTCAATTTTTGATCTAATTTCTATATTATTTATACATATTATTCTATATCTTTCTATATTAATATAGATTCTATCTATATTATAGAAAAAAAAAACTTTTTTTTTGATTTTGTCCCGGGGGACTCTTTCGT